TAAACCTACTTAGGTAATTCGATTCGGTTAGTCCTTTACTTAAATAACTATTTGAACCCTGAATTGTCCTTTGACTCATATTCCAGAGTATATCTTTTAACGGGTCAAAGAAAAAAAAAAAAAAAAAGAAAATTCCCTGCCTCCTAAATTAAAATGAAAGATTAAATAAATATAATATTAAATAATGGTAGACTGGAAATGAAAGCCCCTTTCTTGCATTCGTTCTCTATTGCATTGCTGGAACAGGACAACAAAACAATATCGTATTCTGAAATCTAGGAAAGATATTGAAAAATGGATTTTCGAAATAAATATACTTTTTTTATATGTATCGGAAAAGGGGAATGATTTATTCCTATGGAGCGTCCATTAACAAGAAGATAAAATCAGAAATATCGACGAATTCTTGTCTTGTTGTGGTCGAAGAAAATAAAAAAGAACTGCTTTCTACAATTAAATATATATTTAATTTAAATATCAGAATAGCTGATATAGTCATGATTCAATGGGTCAGGTCCACTTACTTTTTTATTTCTAATTTTATGTTAGATTTGGTAGAAAGAGTGGAGAAGTAGGAATACTTTGATTTTTGTTTGGCGATTAAATTAATAAGTAGGAATTGGATATCTAGAATATTTATGTTATGTCTCAGGACAGAAAAAATGTAAAAAATAAAATAATAAGATATGAAGAGGACTGCTATGTCATTACAGGTTAGAATCCTTCCAATAAGTTCAATTAGTCATTATGATAATGATTAACCACTTTTAACTAGAATTCATAATAATTAAGAATCCATTATAATGAGTGGTTGCCCTTTTTTTTTATATCAACAATATCTGTATTCTCCGCTGAAAAAGGAAGACTAAGACTTTAGTTTCATGAAAAAGCCCTTTATCGGATTTGAACCGATGACTTACGCCTTACCATGGCGTTACTCTACCACTGAGTTAAAAGGGCCCTATTCAATTCATGAATTAGCCATTTTCCATTATGAGTCTACTGCATATATACCTATATATGCAGTAAACTCATAATGGAATAAGAAATTTTATTTACCTAGAAAGGGGTTCTCGTTTTTGAATTTTCTGGCTTAGTGTGAGATAGGCATATTATATATCATCTGAATGAGAAATGAAGCTGTGAATGAAAATAGAAGAAAAAAAATGAAATAAGGGTTTGTTTTACCCCCCCTACTTCCTTTTCCCTTTTTCTGTCGGAGTGATCGTTGCCCGAACTGAAGGAATCCTATCTTTCCTTTCGTTATATCGAATAGTATGAGCTGTTTCATGACTGAAACATCAAACAAAAAAAAGTTCTAATTTTATATAATTAGAACATAGATAGAAAGACTCTTCCAATCTAGCCATACCATTAGATTATATTGACAATTCCAAAAAACTGTTCATACTATCATCATAGTATGATGACGGTCGGGCGGATATGCCCCCATCGTCTAGTGGTTCAGGACATCTCTCTTTCAAGGAGAAAACGGGGATTCGACTTCCCCTGGGGGTAGGGTACTACGAAAGGAAGTTGATCATGGATTATCAACTAGAATGAATTCTTCCTGGGTCGATGCCCGAGCGGTTAATGGGGACGGACTGTAAATTCGTTGACGACATGTCTACGCTGGTTCAAATCCAGCTCGGCCCAAAAATTCACCGTTCTGTGAGTATGATACAACCAATTTGTTCTACAGAAAAGAAACAGAGATGCCCGATCCGTAGAAATGTATAAATAAAGAAAAAGGGTCTATTTTTTTGCTCTATCTATACTTTTTTCTTATTTCATTGAAAGATTGATTATTTTTTTTGTTATTTTAACAATAAAATAAAAACTAGTTACTAATAATCCGCGTCATTCTCACTAAAGCTCGCGTTTATGTGGATATGATATCAATATATCATTCGCATATCCGTTACGTTACAACATGACGAGTAGAATATTCTTATGAAACCATAAGAATATGTATGTATGCTATACACTTCATTGGGATTGTAGTTCAATTGGTCAGAGCACCGCCCTGTCAAGGCGGAAGCTGCGGGTTCGAGCCCCGTCATTCCCGAACTAGGATCCAATGAATTTCTCAATTTTTTTTTTTTTTTTCATTTATTGTACGATACACTTAATATAAATATAATTTAATGACCCGGCGAATTTGGGTTAAAGCACATCTTTTCTAATCTAAATTCCTATTTTTTTTGTATCTCAATTTTTAATACTAATTGGAAACAATCTATTTCATTCTCATTCAAATTGCATACTGCATTTTTCATGTATACGTTCCAATCCCAATCCAGGATACTAAATAAAAGACCAACCAAGCAACGTCCCCTTTCTTATTCTTAGTAAATTTCATTTGTTCGAATATTCGATTTTTTATACTAAATCCCTTCTTTTTTCTATCTCACTTATACTATTTGGATCTGTGTATGACCCAGATAATATTGGTTATATCATATGATACTTCATAATTATATTTCATAATTTTATGTACATAATTCTATGTATATGTATAAGTAGGAAAGTTGTATAAGGAAGATGCTAGGTTATAGAAGTGAAGTTATAGAAAAGAAAAAATGAAAAAAGGAGACGAAAACCCAACGGCGGGTATTTCTGATACAATCTAAAATGGTATTTTTTATTTAGTATGGATAAAAGATCTTCCTATGTTATACTATTCAATTTTCGACGATGAATTCGTTTGATAGATCAGAAATTGTTATTCATAATATGGATCTCATTTAGTATCATCAGGATGCAATTCATCCCATTGAATTTACAAGAATCAAATTTCTCATCTCTATGGGATTAGATCCCGAGTTATTGCGAAACAAAAAAAAAGAAGATTAGATTATGGAAGTCAATATTCTCGCACTTATTGCTACTGCACTGTTCATTCTAGTTCCTACTGCTTTTTTACTTATCATCTATGTAAAAACAGTTAGTCAAAATGATTAATTTGAATTATTAATTCTTATCAATGATTTAAGAAATGAAAAAAAAAAAAAAAGGATTCAAACTCTAAGTCTTAAATGAAATGATTGGGCTAGAATCAGAAGTATCTTACTAAGTATCTAATACTAATAAGCTAGTGTGGTAGAAAGAACTATAGTTCTTTCTACCACACTGGCTTATTAGGTACTATTTTTTATTATATAAAGTTGTATTGTATACGAATATAGGCTTCATATAGATCAAATTACAATATGTACACATATAGATAGCTCTATTTCTTTTATTTTGATTTCCCATCTCAACAAGTCACAATTAATGGACGATCCGCGGAGTTATATGGTAACTTCCTCGAATTTTATTTGGAAAAGAAGTATAGACTTTGTCCATTTTTCATGCTTAAACACGAAATGAGTCAAAAAAGGCCTAAAAACATTTCTAGGGGTCTAAAACAAATGTTAAATGTGTGATATGTGAATTGCTCAATGGAAAAAAGATCTAATTTTATTATGTGTCATTTATGTGTAGGACCTTTTTGGACAATCACTAATCGCTTCGTTTCCAGTAGAAAGAAAATATGTATTGTCGTAATAGCAGAACGCCTTTCTTTTAGAAGAGTAAAGGGAAAGAAAAAGGGAAATAAAGAAAAAAAAAATAGGTATTGGTTTTTCTTATTGTAATATCCATAATTCTGATAAGAGTTGATTCGCCAAAATAGAATATTTAGGAAACGGTTGGATTGGAAAAAATCTCCTATCATGCGTAGACTTGAGTTTCGAAATACAATTTTGGTAATTTTTCATTACTGTTTTCAGGTACAATTTGGAAGAGATTTTTTTTTAAGGCTTCGAAAAATAACTAATAAAGAATTGATACAGTTCGATTGAGCAATCGATTACTCAATTAGTAGTGCCCCCAGCTCTAGAGTCCACTCCTTCCCCATACTACAAGCGAAAGGGAAAATGTAAAGACTACCATTAAAGCAGCCCAAGCAAGACTTACTATATCCATGTGAATTTTGTCCCTATTTCTATGAAGGAATTATTCTGTTATTGATTAATAATCATAGTGGAATCAATGGCGCAGAGTCAAAATAGGATTCTGAGTTAAGACTGTTAATGAACCAAACTAATTCAACGAATACACTCGTAACAAGTTTCTATATTTTAGGGTTTCTGGTACAGAAACATTTAAGTACAAATACGATGATACACACGTTTTTTCTTTGGAAATAGCAAAGGAATGCTCCTCTAATGGAACATGTAAGAGTAAGAATAGTAAAACTCTTTGTTTGTTTTGATACCTTTCCTTAGTAAAGAAAAAACATAAAATATACCATCAAGATAAATAACTATCTATCAGATACCTCTATTTCCTATTTGATCTAAGCTTATTGTCTTTCTTTCACAGAAAGAATCGAGAGAACCCAACGCCACTATTTCTATATACATTTTTTCTTTTCAACCTTGAACTTTACTCTATTCTATAAAAATAAGAGTAGACCAACCATTCTGCTTGTATGTCTAAACACTCATAGACTCTCGTGAGTCTGGATACAAAGTATCTTCGGGCCTTTCCACAGCTCCTAAATGGATTTCCCATCATCGTATCCGATCTAATTTAATACCAGACGGTATCGCGAGATAATACTTTAGGGCATTTTAAGATATCTTGATATGATAGTCTTTCGTATAATCTCTTCTTCAATTTTAGTAACAAAAAGGGAGTGCTCCTTAGGAACCCTTGGATACCCCGGGATTTCCGACCTTAGTTCTGAATCCCAGAATTCACTCTCCCTCTTTATTTTATTTTTCAATTAAATAAAATAAATGGCGGACCTATCATTAAATTAATAAGTGAGAGTTGCTTCATCCTTATTGATACCGGTTTGTTTGGGCTACACCCATATTTTGAGAAAAAAAAAATTAAAGTCTTTTATAAAACCTATGCTATGGGTTAGAAAAATCAAGTATTGACACGTCCACTTAGTTCTTTGCCTCTGCTTCTTGCAGAGCAAAAATTCATCGAATTTAGATTAACAG